TTTGTTGATTGAATCAAATAAAAAGAAAAAATAGTCGATTATATAGAGTCTTAATAATCGGAGGGTGAGTAGAGAAACTTATTATATACCGGAGTCGACGATGTATAATAAGTTTGACCCCACCCAATGGACCTACTATTGGATTTGAACCAATGACTACTGCCGTATGAAAGCAATACTCTAACCACTGAGTTAAGTAGGCCGTTTATCATTACAAGGAGAACCATCACTATAGTATAGATTATAAACGTAATAATGAGTTTTTATTAGCAATATTAATCAAACAAACAGATCTACGAGCTATGATGTGGAATCGTGGGTGGAATATTCATCTTGCGAAAAAATAAAAGGAAGGCATAACATAGTTGTCTTACTCAAAGTCTACGGTTCGAGTACGTATAGCCCTAGGTAGCTTTGGTTTTATAAAAAAAGGAGCTACCCTGTTGAAGAGTTGACTTTACTTTAGGATCTGTTATCACTATACTTGATTATAAAGGATAGATTTTATAACTTATTCATTTAAAAAATATAATAGTAAACCAACAATATTATTTCTATCTTGATTATAAAGGATAGATTTTATAACTTATTCATTTAAAAAATATAATAGTAAACCAACAATATTATTTCTATCTTGATTATAAAGGATAGATTTTATAACTTATTCATTTAAAAAATATAATAGTAAACCAACAATATTATTTCTATCTTTTATTTTGGCTCAACGATATTATTTCGTATTTCTATCTTTTTTTTTGTCTCAACGATATTATTCTTTAATATAGGAGAAAGTCCATGTTGCACAAATTTACCTTTACCATTTTTGGAAACATCGTTGTCGTTGGCCCCCTTACTGCAAATCTTTTTTATCGTAATCCACACTGGTCGTTTTGGCGCAATTTGAATTCGATAGTCTGGAAAAAGAACCAAGAACACAAATGGATATTACGCCTCGCTAAGAGGAGTGTCGGCTCTGCTGAAGGAGAAGAAGGTGCCGGTCGCAAAAAGAAAGATGCTTCTCCGAAGAAAAATAGAACTAAAAAAGTACGAAACGCGGACAAGAAAGGTAAGGAGGAACTGGCTTCTGCAAAAGAGCATACTTCCAGTGAATCCACGGGTCCTATTGAAGAGCAGCAGGCTTTTGTAAAAGAACATCCTTCCAGTAAAGAACCAGATCAGAATTCACTACTGGAAGAACTTTTACGGGGTACAGAAGAACTAATCATAAGTGCTTGGTTCTCTATATATTATGACGCCAAGCTGTTACATAAACGAAAATATCGTTTTAGGAAGATTAGGGAGGCTAGGGCGGCGGCGGAAGAGGAAGCTAGGAGGAACGCCGAATTTGCAAAAATAAGAATATTCGGTCCAACTCCTTATGAAATGGTTGGACACGTTCTATCTGATGTTCCTAAAAGAAAAGAAAAGATAGAGAAATTTATGGAACAGGAAAAGAAGCTACGGAAAGAAGAAAATATGTTGAGGGGAATAGTTGAATTTGCTTATTCTATGCAGTTTCCTGGATTCATTAGCGACTTTCTATCAAACAAATATCACATAATTCAAGACATTGAGTATTTTTTTGCTCGGATTAACCAAAAAAAAAGGGGGTCGGAGCATTCGGACTATGCACTCCGTTGTCAGGAGCTGTATATGACAGCCCTTGTATGTTCATTTCTTAATGCCCAAAGGGATCGTCTACGAAAGGAAAAAAAGCGCTATTCTAAAGAAAAAAAAGAACGTATTGATCTGAAGGATGAGGATAAATCTATAACAAAAGATGACGCTTCTCAAGATCAAAAAGAACGTATTGATCGGAAGGATCAGGATAAATCTATAACAAAAGATGACTCTTCTCAAGATCAAAAAGAACTTATTGATCCGAAGAATGAGGATAAATCTATAACAAAAGATGACTCTTCTCAAGATCAAAAAGAACTTATTGATCCGAAGAATGAGGATAAATCTAAAACAAAAGATGGGGGTCCGGGTAAAGGTAAGAGAAAGGGAAAAAAAGGTAAAAATAATGGAGTAGATGCGGGCGCCCCCCTTTCGGATTCCCCTAAGGATCCGGATAAATCTATAATAAAAGATGACTCTTCTCAAGATCAAAAAGAACTTATTGATCCGAAGAATGAGGATAAATCTAAAACAAAAGATGGGGGTCCGGGTAAAGGTAAGAGAAAGGGAAAAAAAGGTAAAAATAATGGAGTAGATGCGGGCGCCCCCCTTTCGGATTCCCCTAAGGATGAGGATAAATCTAAAACAAAAGATGGGGGTCCGGGTAAAGGTAAGAGAAAGGGAAAAAAAGGTAAAAATAATGGAGGAGATGGAGGGGATGGAGGAGATGCGGGCGCTCCCCTTTCGGATTCCCCTAAGGTTGACTCGGATTACCCTTTAGAGGACCCTTGGGATGTCCCCCCTTACCCTAAGGATGACTCGGATTACCCTAACCCTAAGGATGACTCGGATTACCCTAACCCTAAGGATGACTCGTATTACCCTAACCCTAAGGATGACTCGGATGACTCGGATTACCCTTTAGGGGGCTTGGATTTCCCTTTTGATCATCAAGATACTGACTGGGATTGTACTGAAAGGGATTGTGATTCTCAATATTGTGATTTGAACGATCGAGATATTTATTTAGAAATAGAAACAGCAGCATATATTCAAGAGCAATATTTAAGTATACTTAAAAGTCTAGATGACTATTTACGTCCAAATCGATATGAATCTTTATCTTCTAAAAAAGATTCTGATCCAGCAGAAGATTCGGAACCAACAAAATATTTTCCCGATCAGAAATATAAAAAAAAAAAAAAAAAGAAAGGGAAGACCAAGAAAAAAAAGAGTAAAAAGACTCAAAGTTCTAAGAATAATCAAGAGGGAAATCAGAATCAAGAGGGAAATCAGAATCAAGAGGGAAATCAGAATCAAGAGGGAAATCAGAATCAAGAGGGAAGTCAAAAATATAGGCATTTGTGGGTTCAATGCGAAAATTGTTATGGAATAAATTATAAAAAATATTTTTTTCAAACAAAATTGAATATTTGTGAACACTGTGGATCTCATTTGAAAATGAGTAGTTCAGAAAGAATCGACCTTCCGGTTGATCCAGGCACTTGGGTTCCTATGGATGAAGACATGATTTCTACGGATCCCATTGAATTTGATAGGAATCCCACTAAAATAATAATTCCTCCGATTGAATTTGATAGGAATCCCACTAAAATAATAATTCCTCCGAATAAGGAGGAGGAGGCAGATGATAAGAATAAAGACCTTTTTTGTCATTGGAAATGCAATTGTAATAAAAAAAGTTGCAAAAAAGATCAATATAGTGCTTTTTGTAACAACAATACACTTGTTACGGAAAATGATAAAAAAAATTTCCAATTTAATATATGTCTTTGCGACTGTGATAAATCTAAAAAAAATTGCCAATGTCATGAAAAAAATTGCCAATGTCATGAAAAAAATTGCCAATGTCATGAAAAAAATTGCCAATGTCATGAAAAAAATTGCCAATGTCATGAAAAAAATTGCCAATGTCATATCTGTATTTACGACTGTGATAAATCTAATAAAAAGAATTTACAAGGTCATAAAATTAACGGGATTGATTCGGGAAGAAATGGTAAACCTTTTGGGACAACTCCAAAAACACAAATTCATGTTTATTCTAATGGGGATTCCCACGCCGGAATTAAGTCTGATGATCCTCAGAATCCTATTGCTTTGTATTCTACTAATACTGCAGGTGATATTAATGTGGAATCGGCGGAGTCGGATAAAGGAAATTATAAATCGGAGTCCGATAAAGGAAATTCTAAATCCGAGTCCGATGAAGGAAATTCTAAATCGGAGGAAGATGAAGGAAATTCTAAATCGGAGGAAGATGAAGGAAATTCTAAATCCGAGTCCTCAAAAGGAAATTATAATAAGGAGTATAAAGATAAAGGATATTATAATTCCGAGTCCTCAAAAGGGAATAATAAAGAGGGAGATTTGGACGATTCTACTGGTGGAGACGGATCCGAAGAGAAAGACTATAAGGCTCGTCTTCATTCGTATCAGGAGGAGACAGGGTTAACTGAAGCTATTCAAACAGGTACAGGTCAACTAAACGGTATTCCTGTAGCAATTGGGGTTATGGATTTTCAGTTTATAGGAGGTAGTATGGGATCCGTAGTAGGTGAAAAAATAACCCGGTTGATTGAATATGCTACCAAAAATTTCCTACCCGTTATTTTAGTATGTGCTTCCGGAGGGGCACGGATGCAAGAAGGAAGCTTGAGCTTAATGCAAATGGCTAAAATATCTGCCGCTTTGCATAAGCACCAAACAAATAAAAAGTTATTCTATATATCAATCCTTACAACGCCCACTACTGGTGGGGTGACAGCCAGTTTTGGTATGTTGGGAGATGTAATTTTTGCCGAACCCAACGCCGACATTGCATTTGCGGGTAAAAGAGTAATTGAGCAAACATTGAATCTGACAGTACCCGAAGATATACAAACGGCGGAAAATTTATTCCAAAAGGGTTTATTGGATCTAATCGTACCGCGTAAAATTTTAAAGAACCTTATAAGTGAGTTACTTAAGTTGCACGCTGTGAATAAAAATCAAGTCGAGCATCAAGGTGAATTATTTGTGTCAATTCGATAAAAAAAAAGTATTTGGTTTATAGGAATCAAAGTAAAAACTGGAAGGATGGTTGTTTTTAGTCGGCGACACCCTAATTGTAGAATAGAAGTAAAGTAATCTAAAAGTGTGAGTTTAGATATTCACATTTTTGGATTACTTATTAGGAAACCCCTTTCTTTTTCCTTATTTCAAATCCCTCTTGGATCCGATTCTAACGAATCCTTTGGAAATTCAATTAATAAGAAACCTTATTCTTTCGATTTATTTTATTGAATTTGTAGAAGCAAAAGAAAGAAGAAAAAATGAAGAATAATAAAGTCGATTATCATATATTATATGTGGAAAGCTGATTTTTTTAGTTCTACATTCCTTGCACTTATTATATATACTCTACTGACTTCTAATTCTATATCTATGGAATTAGAATTAGAATTTATTTATGAATAAAATAACATAAAATAACAAAAAAAATATAACAAACAGGTACAATATAGTAAATCGAGGTACCCATTCTATGACAACTATCAACTTTCCCTCTATTTTTGTGCCTTTAGTAGGCCTAGTATTTCCGGCAATTGCAATGGCTTCTTTATTTCTTCATGTTCAAAAAAACAAGATTGTTTAGTTAGATCCTGTGGTGTGGGCCAAATCCGATTTTTCAAGACTTAGACTTGAATCATAACACAGATATCTATTTAGCAGAATGGTCTACCACGTGATTTCTTCCGAACATAAAAGAAAGAGCCCTTATGCATGTGCATGTGGAAACATGACATTAGGGGGGTAGATGTTATTATTTTTGATCTAACTAGTTTCAAGTAAAGATTCACATCAGAATGGTACTAGTTGATGAGAGTTACATTGGAAACAAAAGGAATAAGGAAAGTCAAATTCATTTGGGATATTCTTTCAATTCAAATAAAATGCAACCCGATCCACTATGAATTGGCGATCAGAACGTATATGGATAGAACTTATAACGGGATCTAGAAAAATTAGTAATTTCTGCTGGGCATTTATCCTTTTTTTAGGTTCCTTAGGATTTTTATTGGTTGGAATTTCCAGCTATCTTGGTAGGAATTTGATATCTTTATTCCCCCCCCAGACAATTTTTTTTTTTCCACAAGGGATCGTGATGTCTTTCTATGGGATCGCAGGCCTCTTTATTAGCTCCTATTTGTGGTGTACAATTTCGTGGAATGTAGGTAGTGGTTATGATCGATTCGATAGAAAAGAAGGAAGAGTATGTATTTTTCGTTGGGGATTTCCTGGAAAAAATCGTCGCATCTTCCTCCGATTTCTTATAAAAGATATTCAGTCTATTAGAATAGAACTTAAAGACGGTATTTATACTCGTAGTGTCCTTTATCTGGAAATCAGAGGCCAGGGGGCCATTCCCTTGACTCGTACTGGTGAGAATTTGACTCCACGAGAAATTGAACAAAAAGCTGCTGAATTAGCCTATTTCCTGCGTGTACCAATTGAATGAAGTATTTTGAAACGAATGCTTTCTTTCTCAGCTCGGAATAAAATAAAAACTCTACATACAATCCCCTTTTTATATGGCGTACCTTAACGGAAATTTAATCTGAACACCCATTCGGGTCAAAACAGACGTATACAGGTATACATAAAAACCAAATTTTGTGCTATGGGTAACTCGTGAAATTTTTCCAAAGATTTGATTGATATTTTGGTAGTCAAGTAAGTTCTCTCGTCTTGAAATCAAAATAATATTCATAAATTTTAGTGGCTGTCCCACGTATTCCTTAAAAGGAAGGAATTGCTTCGAATTGAACCAATTGCAATATCTGGAAACACGATTTTTTTATTTATTCATTCGAATTCAGAGTGGATTCTTTATTCTTATTCTATATTTTGTGTTTTTTCAAAGATTCAAGGACTAATTACCAAATTAGAACAAAAAAAAACGGAGAATAGATTCATAGATTCGATACTTTGTAATAGAGTAATAGAACTCATGTTTCATATAAATATTAGGTCGCATAGAGTCGACGAGCGCGCCGGGTTCGTTAACAATTTCTATATGAAAAAAAAATGGAAAAAAAGAGAGCATTTATTCCCTTTCTATATCTTGTATCTATAGTATTTTTACCCTGGTGGATCTCTCTATCATTTCAAAAAAGTCTGGAATCTTGGGTTACTAATTGGTGGAATATAAAGCAATCAGAAACTCTTTTGGATGATATTCAAGAAACGAGTCTTCTAGAAAAATTCATCGAATTAGAGGAGCTCCGTTTGTTGGACGAAATGATAAAGGAATACCCGGAAACACATCTACAAAAGCTTCGTATAGGAATCCACAATGAAACGATTCAATTGATCAAGATGCACAATGAGGATTGTAGCCATATGATTTTGCACTTCTCGACAAATATAATCTATTTCCTTATTCTAAGTGGGTATTCTATTCTGGGGAATAAAGAACTTATTCTTCTTAACTCTTGGGTTCAGGAATTCCTATATAACTTAAGCGACACAATAAAAGCTTTTTCTATTCTTTTATTAACCGATTTATGTATTGGATTTCATTCACCCCACGGTTGGGAACTAATGATTGGCTCTATCTACAAAGATTTTGGATTTGCACATAACGATCAAATTATATCTGGTCTTGTTTCCACTTTTCCAGTCATTCTAGATACAATTCTCAAATATGGGATTTTCCGTTATTTAAATCGGGTATCCCCATCACTTGTAGTGATTTATCATTCAATGAATGATTGAAAAGAAAAACGATATACGGATATTAATCCAATTATAATTTCTAATTCTAAGGTTTCTTACTTCGTACATAATCAAAGCATTCAAAATCGTACTTACTCC